AGGAAATAGTGTAGTGGAAGCACTGAGAGTTTTGATCTCTCCAGGTAGGGTTCGAACCCCTTTTTTCTAAGGAGTCGGTGGGACTTTAACCCACATAAAGCACTCTATCAAAGTGATCCTTTTTTCAGGCACAACTCCGGGTTATATTTGTGGGGGCAATCCGGCGAAGGCAATAGGAAGAGCCAGATGTCAAATAACCAGTGCTAGGGTTAAAGGTAAAAAGTTTTTTCAAAGGAGGTGCATGAGCTGGTCATAGCGTAGACGGGGGTAGGATGCTCGTACTCATAGGAATACAAGAGAAAGAAGTACTGCTTTGGTTATAAGGTTTAATGTTGTTAGTTCAGGCAGGGTGGGGATATGGGAGGCCCCTAAGAATAAAGTGGCGGAGAGGGTATTTATTAGAAGAATGTTGGAGTATTCTGCCAAGAAAAATAAAGCAAATTGGCCGCCTGCATACTCTACGTTGAAGCCTGATACTAGTTCGGATTCACCTTCTGTGAGATCAAAGGGGGCACGATTAGTTTCAGCTAAAGTGGAGATAAATCATATTCCAGCTAAAGGTCAGGCAGGTAAAATCAATCAAATACTTTCTTGGGCTGTATTGAAAGTTTGTAGTGTGTAGCCCCCAGTAAAAATGACAATACTTAACAAGATAAGCCCTAGGCTCACTTCATAGGAGATAGTTTGGGCTACAGCTCGAAGGGCCCCTACAAGGGCGTATTTAGAATTAGATGCTCATCCTGAGCCTAGAATAGAATAAACGGCCAGGCTGGATAAAGCGAGGATGAAAAGAATTCCTAGATTTAAGTCAATGATGGGGTAGGGGAGAGGCAGGGGAGCTCATATAGTGAGAGCTAGGGTGAGGGCTAGAACGGGTGTTAGAATAAATATTATGGGAGCAGAAGATGAAGGACGAACGGGTTCTTTGATAAAGAGCTTTAAGCCGTCAGCAAAGGGTTGAAGTAGTCCGTAGGGGCCTACTAGATTTGGTCCTTTTCGTAGTTGTATGTATCCTAGTAGTTTTCGTTCGACAAGGGTAAGAAAAGCGACGGCCAGGAGAACAGGGGCCATGAGGGCGAGAGGGTTAATAATATTTGTTATGATTGCGAATGTCATTGTTAAGAAGAGGGGTTTAACCTCTGTAAGAACCAGGTTTTATGTTGAGTCTTGTTAGTAGGGAGGGAAGGGGGTCTAAACGGGGGGGGGGGGGGGGGGDAAGTYTTTDGTGGGGTWTMKGGGGGGGGGGGGGTTGTTTCCCTAGGTTTTTAGTAAGCATGGGATTTTTTATATTGATGGGTTTGCTTATCAATTTTAATTGATTTTAATAGTTGAGGAGAGGAGTTGAACCTCTGTTAAAAGAGCTTAGGTCTTTTGCAATTACCGAGCTCTGCCACCTCGACGTGCCTTTTTCTCAGGCGTTAGGGCATGCCCCTTTGTCTACTTTAGTTGATTTCATTGGGTAGGGGGGAGGCGTGCCTTAAGTAGAGGCCTCTTCTTTTCGGTCCTTTCGTACTAGAAAAAAGCATAGCATAGATAGAAACTGACCTGGATTACTCCGGTCTGAACTCAGATCACGTAGGACTTTAATCGTTGAACAAACGAACCCTTAATAGCGGCTGCACCATTAGGATGTCCTGATCCAACATCGAGGTCGTAAACCCCCTTGTCGATATGGGCTCTAAAAGAGGATTGCGCTGTTATCCCTAGGGTAACTCGGTCCGTTGATCGGCATTGCCGGATCTTGCTGGTCAGAATTTCTGTTTATTAGAGCTGTAGCTCTTAGCTGTAGGAGGAGTTCTCCCGCTCCACGTGGGGGTTATTTAGTTCCCCGCGGTCGCCCCAACCAAAGACATTAGGGCAGAGCTTGTTTAGTTTATTCCCTTTATTTTGGGGTGTTTAACGTAAGCTGTCTTAGTGTCTGAAGCTCCATAGGGTCTTCTCGTCTTATGTTTTTATTCCCGCTTCTGCACGGAAAGATCAATTTCATTGACTTGAAAGAGGAGACAGCTAAGCCCTCGTTATGCCATTCATACGGGTCTTCATTTAAAAGACAAGTGATTGCGCTACCTTCGCACGGTCAAAATACCGCGGCCGTTAAACTAATAGTCACAGGGCAGGCGGGACCTCTTATTTTAGTGGGTACAAGAGGCGATGTTTTTGGTAAACAGGCGAGGCTTAATGTGTTTGCCGAGTTCCTTTTCTTTCTTTAGGTCTTTCCCTGGGGCACACCTGTGTAGGTTTAACGGTTAATTTTTAGACATTTTTCTGGGTCTTTAGTTTATGGTCTAATGCCCTCTTTATTTGGGGCCGTTAATGGTCGGTGGGTTGTCCGTTCCGAGGTACACGTGTGCAGGGAGAGAGGCTAGGGCTCTCTTATTACTCATATTAGCATAGTCACACCCATGGAGGCATGGGATGGTCCAGTATAATTAGGGGGATGAGATTTACTGATCAGAATAAGAAGGGGTAATTAATATGCTTGAGCTTTAACGCTTTCTATGGGGATGGCTGCTTTTAGGCCCACCAGGATGTTTAGCTTTAGTTATTATGATCTTTACCCGCCTGTTAAAGTTGTGTCTTGGTTCAAAGGAGCTGTACCTCCTTTGACTAACTCTCTTAGTTTCTTTATGCATCCGAAGGGGTTAAACCTGGGTGAAAGGAGAAGCTTAGAGGCTGAACTTCTATTCATTTCTTGGACAACCAGCTATAACTAGGTTCGGTAGGTTTGTCACCTCTACTCAAAGTTCTTCCCACTCTTTTGCCACAGAGACGGGTTAGCCCTATTAATAGGCTGTCTTGAAGTAGCTCACGTAGTTTCGGGGGGCCAAACTAAAGTACGCTTTGCTTGGGGGACACTCACTAAATCATGATGCAAAAGGTACGAGAATTTATCTCTGCTTTTTAGGGCTTTACTGGGTTATTTCATTTCTCTTTCAGCATTCCCTTGCGGTACTTTCTCTATTGCGCCGGGGGTCCCTTTTCTGTCACCTATACTAAGGGGGAAAAATGATTTGTTTAAAGTAAATACTGGGGTATTTAGGGGGTATTAATAGGGGTGTGTTGAAGTTGTTGAAGGGCTAGCTGTTGGGCGTCAAGGCGACCTGATTTGCACGGGTAACTTCTCAGTGTAAGGGAGATGCTTTTCTAATTTAGCTACGCTTTGATTATTCCAAGTGCACCTTCCGGTACACTTACCATGTTACGACTTGCCTCCCCTTTTTGTTTATTAGGTTTTAGTTAATTTGGCGTTAATTTTGGAGAGAGTGACGGGCGGTGTGTGCGCGCTTCAGGGCCAGTTTCAGTAGGACGCTCTATTTTCTACTTACTGCTAAATCCTCCTTCGAGTGTACGTTTCAGTACACTTTTCGTATTCGCTAAAATAGCGAATGTAGCCCATTTCTTCCCCTCTCATACGCTACACCTCGACCTGACGTTTTAGGCTGTACCAGTTTAGCTTACTATTTGTCCTTCACAGGGTAAGCTGACGACGGCGGTATATAGGCGGGGAAAACAAGAAAGGGTGAGGTTGAACGGGGGTTATCGGTTCTAGAACAGGCTCCTCTAGGTGGGTCTAAAGCACCGCCAAGTCCTTTGGGTTTTAAGCTGTTGCTCGTAGTTCCCTGGCGGATAGCAGGGGTGCTGTGCTATCAATGTTTATGGCTAGGCATAGTGGGGTATCTAATCCCAGTTTGTGCCATAGCTTTCGTGGGTTCAGCTTGTATAAAGTTACTTTCGTAATTGAGGTTCCTGTCTTCGGATACGTATAACAGTCTTGAAGATGTTTAACTTTAATTTAAATTTTAGCTTAACCACGCTTTACGCCGGTGTCTTTCAACTTGGGCCTCTCGTATAACCGCGGTGGCTGGCACGAGTTTTACCGGCCCTTTTAGCTTTAACTAAGTCAAGTTTTCACTTATGGCTTAATGTCTATCACTGCTGAGTTCCCTTGAGGGTGTGGCTGAGCAAGGTGTTATGGGCTTGATGAGTGTGCCTGATACCTGCTCCTTGTTCCCGGGCAGGGAACTGTAGGGCATTCTCACAGGAGTGCGGATACTTGCATGTGTAATTTCGTCTAAAGTTGATAGTAAAGTCAGGACCAAGCCTTTGTGTCTGCGGGGCTTTCTAGGGCTCATCTTAACATCTTCAGTGTTATGCTTTAATTAAGCTACGCTAACAATTTAATATTTGCAATAGTGTAAATAAGCAAAAAAAAAAGACCGATAAAAAAAAAAACCAAGTCGTGACTTTCCTGTTTCCGGGGGGTTTTCAGGAATGATAGTCATGTTTGGGCGTCTAAGGGGGTAGGGGGATTTTAACGAAAAAACCTCCTATAAAGACTATTAAGTAAAATTAAAAATAAATATTTTAAAAATAGTTAAATTTTAGAAAAAAAATTTTTTTTCGAAAAAAAAAAAAAAAAAATTTTTACAATTTTTATAATTTATATTATGCTCTAGAAATCAGTTATGTAAGTTTACAATAATTATTTTTAAACATTTCATTATTTTTATTTAATAAATTGGGCTGTGTTCTCCCGTTGGGTAATTGAAAATGTCCTTGATCTTGTCTGTCTTTGACGCCTACACTCTGAGATGCAAAATGAAAGGATAAAAAAAAAAAGAGTGATAACCCATTAGAAATCACTTTTGGGGGGTTCTTCCTTATGTTTTCCACCATTAACTTATGTAAGCGTCGATGAACGTGTGGGGGATAATATCAATAAATGGCCCTGAAAAAGGAGCCAAATGTCAGGAATAGTGCAAGTTGTGTTACCCGCACGAGTATTTGTCCCTCACCTTCAATAAACGAGTACTTTAAGTTATCAACTGATGGTTGGTTCTTATTGAGTCGAATACTTAAATATTATTGATGTGGAGTCTAAGTATATATATATTTATTACTCAGACTCTGAGCAGAAATCTCATCACTCCAAGATATAATTTTATGATTATTAATTTATTTTTGCTTATAGATTTTCTTCGATATATTAGGATCTGAAGCTGTGCTAAATTTATTTATGCTAACTTCCATAACTATAGATTTATTGTGGTTCTTAAATTTTTTTAGTAGAGTTTAATTTTTTAATTAAAATAAACAATTACGAATATTGAATTTTCAGGATATTACTAAATGAATGGTTAATACCTATTAATGCTGATTAAACATACAGTACTATTAAAGTATTAAAATGACTAAATAAGTGTGTAATAATATTTCATATATTGTCCATGTTTCGTACAAAATACCTATGTTTCGTACAAAATACCTATGTTTCGTACAAAATACCTATGTTTCGTACAAAATACCTATGTTTCGTACAAAATACCTTGGCCGGAATTTGGGGGGGGGGGGGGGGGGTTTAAGGTTATAGACGATAAATCATATTTTTTGTVAAAGAATATTTTAGTTTAGAATCCTAGCTTTGGGGGTTAGGGGTGGGAGTTAAAATCTCCTTTCTTTGAGCAAAAGGGGGGATTTTAACCCTCGACATTCGGCTTACAAGACCGGGGCTCTGATGCTGAGCTACTGTTGCAAGACCCTCATGTGATTTTGTTTTCTATGAAGCCGGCAAGGGGGAATATTCCTAGAAACAGGGAGAAATATAGTACTGATGCAATTTGGCCAATGATAATGTATGGGTCTTCTACAGGTATACCTCCAATTCATGTAAGGATTGCCAGATCTGCAATTAATACTCAAAATAAAAGTTGTGTAAAAGGTCGGAAAGTCATGGCTCGTTGTTTTGAAGTGTGTAGGAGGGGTACTACTAAAAGTACTAGAATGGAGGCAAGAAGAGCGAGGACGCCTCCAAGTTTATTAGGAATTGATCGAAGAATAGCATAAGCGAATAAAAAGTATCATTCAGGCTTGATGTGTGGAGGAGTTACTAGAGGGTTTGCGGGGGTGAAATTATCTGGATCTGCAAGCAAGTTGGGAGCAAATACAGCTAAGGTTGAAAGAGCAAAAATTAAAGTTGCAAAACCTAGAAGATCTTTGTATGCAAAGTAGGGGTGGAAAGAGATTTTGTCTGCGCTTGAGTTTAGACCTAGAGGGTTAGTTGAACCTGTTTCGTGTAGGAATAAAAGGTGGATTAGGGTAAGCCCTGCAATGACAAAGGGAAAAAGAAAATGAAATGTGAAGAATCGGTTTAATGTTGCGTTGTCAACGGAGAATCCTCCTCAAATTCATTGTACTAAAGTATTGCCGATGTATGGAACTGCAGAGAGAAGGTTGGTAATAACGGTGGCACCTCAAAAAGATATTTGACCTCAAGGAAGTACGTATCCTACGAAGGCGGTTATTATTACGAGGAGAAGAAGAACAACGCCGACGGTCCAAGTATTTTTATATAAGAAAGAGCCGTAGTAAAGGCCTCGCCCGATGTGCATATAAATACAGATGAAGAAAAAAGAGGCTCCGTTTGCATGGAGATTACGGATAAATCAGCCATAGTTGACATCTCGGCAAATGTGCCCGACAGATATAAAGGCTGTTTCGATGTTAGAGGTGTAGTGTATGGCAAGGAATAGGCCTGTAAGGATTTGAATAATAAGACAAAGACCTAGGAGGGAGCCGAAGTTTCATCATACGGAGATGTTGGAGGGTGTAGGAAGGTCTACAAGTGCGTCATTAGCGATTTTTAGTAGGGGGTGGGTTTTTCGGAGGCTTGCCATTAAGGTTCTTGTAGTTGAGTTACAACGGTGGTTTTTCAAGTCATTAGTCCTGGTTAAAATCCTGGTAGGAATTATGACCTATATTATGTCTTTGTCTTTATTGAGTTTAGTTTTGGGGTTAGTAGCAGTTGCTTCTAATCCTTCTCCTTATTTTGCTGCTTTAGGGTTAGTAGTTGTGGCGGGGGTGGGATGTGGGGTATTGGCTGGTTTTGGGGGTCCTTTTTTGTGTTTAGTTTTATTTTTAATTTATCTAGGAGGGATGCTGGTGGTTTTTGCTTATACGGCAGCTTTAGCTGCTGAACCTTTCCCAGAAGCTTGAGGAAGTCGAACAGTTTTAATGTATATAACTATGTATATTATGGTGGTAGTTGGGGCTTCAAGTGTGATGTGAAATGATTGATATGAAGCTTCTTGAGTTCCTGTTGATGAGTTTGGAGGGTTTTCTGTACTTCGGGGAGATATCAGTGGGGTAGCTTTAATGTATTCATCAGGAGGGTGAATGGCAGTAGTTAGTGCGTGGGTTCTCCTACTTACGTTACTTGTGGTTTTGGAATTGACCCGAGGGTTAGGGCGATCGAGTCTTCGTGCAGTTTAGCTTATTGTTAAAATAATGGTGAGGGTGATAGTAAGAAGGAAGAAAGCTAAATAGGTTTTAATTAAGCCTTGTTGGGAGTTACTTGTAGTAATAATTAGAGGAAGATTAAAGGTGGTAATGGCTTTTGGGCCTACTTTTTCGAGTCAGGTTTGATCAACTATTTGATTGGCAACTAGTTGGCCAAGTAATAAGTTGATTTTAGGGGAGAAGCGGTGGATGATGGAAGGAAAAAATCCTAGTATGTTAGAAAAATGGTGGAGGGTTAGATTAGGTTTTGTCTGATGTTGTTTACTTGTGAGAGAAGCTAATTCTAAAGCTAAAAGTAGGCCGGCTACAGTTACAATTAAGGCTGCTAGTTTGAGCAAAGGGGCTATAGTTATGATAGGTGTTTTTAGAGGTAGTATGTTAGAGGTAAGAATAAGGCCAGCAACTAGACTTCCTCAGGCTAAACGTTTAATTGGGTTAATCAGGGATTTGTTGTTTTCATTGATAGGAGATAGGCTATTAAATCGGGGGAAGCCCATAGAAACGAAAAAAACTACTCGGAGGCTGTAGATAGCAGTAAAAGAGGTGGCTAAAAGGGTAAGAGTGAGGGCCCAGGCGTTTAGGTGAGATGTGTTTAGGGCTTCGATGATTGCATCTTTTGAGAAAAATCCTGCTAAAAAAGGGGTGCCAGTTAGAGCGAGGCTCCCAATTGTTAAACAAGAGGAAGTAAAGGGAGTGAGATGGTGTAAGCCTCCTATTTTGCGGATATCTTGCTCGTCATTTAAGCTGTGAATGATAGCCCCGGAGCATAGGAAAAGTATTGCTTTGAAGAAAGCATGAGTGCAGATATGTAAGAAAGCGAGTTGTGGTTGGTTGAGTCCGATAGTTACTATTATCAAGCCTAGTTGGCTAGATGTTGAAAAGGCGACGATTTTTTTAATGTCATTTTGTGTTAGAGCACAGGTAGCTGTAAAAAGGGTAGTAAGTGCTCCTAAGCATAAGCATGTAGTTAAAGCAATTTGATTGTTTCCTAAAAGAGGGCTCATTCGTACGAGAAGAAAAATACCAGCCACAACTATAGTGCTGGAATGAAGTAGAGCAGAGACGGGTGTAGGACCTTCTATGGCAGCTGGTAGTCATGGGTGAAGGCCAAATTGGGCGGATTTGCCAGTAGCAGCTAAAATTAGTCCGAGAAGAGGAAAGGTTAAGTCAAAGTCTTTAGAAGCAATAAAAATTTGTTGTATTTCTCAAGAGTTTAAGTTTGTGGCTATTCAGGCCATGGCAAAAATTAGTCCAATATCTCCAACCCGGTTATATAAAACTGCTTGAAGGGCGGCAGTATTAGCGTCTGCTCGTCCTGATCATCAACCAATGAGAAGAAAGGATATAATGCCTACACCTTCTCAGCCGATAAATAGTTGGAATATATTGTTTGCGGTGACTAAGATAAGTATAGAGATAAGAAAAATTAAAAGATATTTGAAGAATCGGTTTATGTTAGGGTCTGCATGTATATATCATGATGCAAACTCAAGAATAGATCAAGTCACATAAAGAGCAATAGGGATAAAGATAATAGAGTATTGATCGAATTTAAGGCTAAGGCTAATGTCAAAGCAGGTAGTGTTTATTCATGTTCAGGAAGTGATAATTGTTTCGGCTCCTTCATTTAAGAATATAAATAGAGGGAAGAGGCTAATGAAGAAACTAAGTTTTACGGATGTTTTGACATGTGTGGTTGCTCAGTTTAGAGGTTTGGTGTTGGGGGTGAGGGTTGAGAAAACGGGGAAAATTAGGAGAGCAAAAATGATGATTAAGCTCGAGGTTATTGCTAAAGAAGTGGGATGCATAGCTGCTACTTGGATTTGCACCAAGAGTTTTTGGTTCCTAAGACCAATGGATGAGCTGTTATCCTTTAGGAGCGGGCGAGTGAGCCCCGGGGTCCAACCAGGGTTGCGGAAATTAGCAGTTTTCGTTGCTGCGAGCCTCTCTCGGTGGGTAAGAGGGTTTTAACCTCTGTCTTTAGAATCACAATCTAATATTTTGATTAAAACTATACCTACATGAGGTTCATCCTCAGATTAGCTCGGGTTTTAAGGTTAGTAAGAGTAGTGGAAGGATGTGAAGAGTTATTAGTAGGTGCTCTCGCGTGTGGGAGGGGGCTAGGGCAATGATGTGTGCTGGCAGGGGGCCTCGTTGTGTTATGAGAAATATATATAAGGAGTAACCTGCTGTGATGAGAGTACCTGCTCCGGTCAGGATGATGGTTCATCAAGATCAGTTGAATAGGGCGGTGATGATCATTAATTCTCCTATAAGATTTGGGAGAGGAGGGAGGGCTAAGTTAGCAAGGCTGGCAATGAATCATCAGGCTGTTATTAGAGGTAGAACTATTTGTAGTCCTCGAGCTAGTAATATGGTTCGGCTGTGTGTTCGTTCATAATTTGTGTTAGCAAGACAGAAAAGTGCTGAAGATGCTAGTCCGTGGGCAATTATAAGAATAAGAGCCCCGGTGAAACCTCAGGGGGTTTGGGTAAGAATACCAGCTACAACTAGGCCCATGTGACTTACTGAGGAGTAGGCAATAAGAGATTTTAAGTCTGTTTGACGTAGACAGATAGACCCTGTTATAATGACGCCTCATAGGGCGAAAACAATAAAGGGGTAGCTTAGTTCCTTGGTGAGGGGTTCAAGTATGACAACTATTCGTATTATTCCGTAGCCTCCTAGTTTAAGGAGTACGGCGGCCAGAATTATAGAGCCTGCAATGGGGGCTTCGACGTGTGCTTTAGGAAGTCAGAGATGGACCCCGTATAGGGGTATTTTTACTAAAAAGGCCATAAGACATCCGGCCCACCATAATTTGTGAGCGTAAGATGTTAGTTCTATTGGATTAGTGTATTGGATAGTGAGGAGAGACAGAGTGCCCGCACTATTTTGGAGGAGCAGGAGGGCTACAAGTAGAGGTAAAGACCCGGCTAGGGTGTAAAAAAGAAAGTACACTCCAGCGTTTAAACGTTCGGCTTGGGTGCCCCAGCGGGTAATTAAAATTAGGGTAGGAATTAGAGTGGCTTCAAATATAATATAAAATATAATAATCTCAGTGGCTCCGAAAGCTATGATAAGAAAAATTTGTAGAGAAATTAAGAGTGTGATATAAGTACGTTGTCGGTTTAGGGGTTCAGATGCTGTATGGTTTTGACTTGCCAGAATTATGAGAGGTAATAGTCAACAGGTTAATACTAAGAGAGGTGTGGATAGGGAGTCTGTGGCTATGAGGGAGTTAAGAGTAGTTCAACCAGTCTCTGCTATGTTAGTAAGCCATAATAGACTAAGAAGGGCAATTAGTAGGCTATGGCTTAGGGCGGTTGGTCATAGTCATTTATGGGGAGTTGATCAAATTGTAGGAATAAGCATAAGGGTGGGGATTAAAATTTTTAACATTGGAGAAGGTTTAGGCTTTGTAGTCGAGTAGTGCCGTGGGTACGTGTGGCAGCAACTAAGAGAGCGAGCCCGGCGCTTGCTTCACAGGCTGAAAATGCTAGTAAAAGAATGGGAGCTGAAGAGGTTGTTAAAGCTCCGAGTTGTAAGGTTCAGATAGAAAAGGCAATAAATAGGGTCAGTATTATTCCTTCTAAGCATAGAAGGGCAGAAAGTAAGTGGGCTCGATGAAAGGCTAAGCCGGTTAGTCCCAATATAAAGGCTGAAGAAAAGGCAAAGTGGGCAGGGGTCATTAGATGATTATGGAGTTTAACCACAAGTTTTTGAGCCGAAATCAAAGGTTTTCTTTAAACTAATTATCTATTCAGCCCATTCGAGGCCGCCTTGAAGTCATTCGTGGATTAAGCCTAAGGTGAGAAGAATAAGAATAGTAGTAGCTCAAAAGAGGGTTAGTACAGGAGATGTTAATTGGTCCCCTCAGGGGAGAGGGAGAAGTAGAGCAATTTCTAAGTCAAATAGTAGAAAGAGGATTGCGACTAAGAAAAACCGGAGGGAGAAAGGTAGTCGGGCAGAATTTGAAGGGTCAAATCCACACTCATAAGGAGAAAGTTTCACATAGTCGGGGGTCATTTGGGGGATTCAAAAAGACACGAGGGCTAAAAGTAAAGTGAGAAGGGTTGCGACAGTTACTACGACTGCAATTAGATTCATTATCTTTCCTTGGACTTTAACCAAGACCGGGTGATTGGAAGTCACTTATACTGTTATTTAGTACTAGAAAGATTAAGAACCTCATCAATAGATAGAGATGTAAAGGAATAGTCATACGACATCTACGAAGTGTCAGTATCATGCTGCTGCTTCAAATCCAAAGTGATGTTGAGATGTGAAGTGGTGGAGAATTTGACGGATAAGACAGATAGCTAAAAAGGTAGAGCCAATAATGACATGGAGGCCATGGAAACCAGTGGCTACAAAAAAGGTGGCACCGTACACACCGTCTGCGATTGTAAAGGGGGCTTCATAGTACTCTAAGCCTTGAAGAAAAGTAAAATAAAAGCCAAGTAGAATTGTCAAGGTTAGAGATTGGATTGTTTGTTTTCGTTCCCCCTCTATGATGCTATGGTGGGCTCAGGTAACTGTTACACCAGACGCTAGAAGAACGGCAGTATTAAGCAGGGGGACCTCAAAGGGGTCAAGAGTAGTGATACCGGAGGGTGGTCAGCATCCTCCTAGTTCTGGGGTTGGAGCGAGGCTTGCGTGGTAAAAGGCTCAAAAGAAGCCAAGGAAAAAGAAAACTTCTGAAGTAATAAAAAGAATTATACCATAACGGAGCCCTTTTTGAACTGGGGGTGTGTGGTGTCCTTGAAATGTGCCTTCTCGTACGATGTCTCGTCATCATTGGTACATAGTAAGTAAAAGGAGGATTAAGCCTAGGGTTATTAGGGTTGTAGATTGAAAATGAAATCAGGTTGCAAGACCTGAGGTTATTAATAGGGCAGCAATGGCTCCGGTTAGGGGTCAAGGGCTAGGGTCTACTATGTGATATGCGTGTGCTTGGTGGGCCATTAGACGTTTTCTTGAAGATAAAGGGTTAAAAGAAGAACAAATACGTAGGCTTGAATTATGGCAACGGCAATTTCTAGAAGGGTCAGTATTACAAGAGCCGTGGCTGTTAGTAGGGCAACAGCTGGTATTGAGGAAGAAAGGGCGAATGCAGCTGTTGAGATGAGTTGAATCAAAAGATGGCCGGCAGTTAAGTTGGCGGTTAACCGCACTCCTAGGGCTAGTGGGCGAATGAATAGGCTAATAGTTTCGATGATAACGAGGACAGGAATAAGAGGGGCAGGAGTGCCTTCTGGGAGAAGGTGCCCTAAAGCATGTGTTGGTTGATTTCGTATTCCAATAATTACTGTTGCAAGTCATAAGGGTGTGGCAATCCCTAAATTTAAAGAGAGTTGTGTGGTAGGGGTAAAGGTATACGGAAGTAAGCCTAATAAATTTAAAGAGATTAAAAAAATTATTAGGGAAGCTAGTAAGGTAGCTCATTTATGCCCTCCAAGATTTAAGGGAAGGAGAAGTTGTTGAGTAAATCGATTAATAAATCATGCTTGAAGGGAGAGTACCCGATTATTTAGTCATCGTGAAGAAGGGGCGGGGAATATTAGTCAGGGGAGAGCAATAGCGAGAGCTGCTAGGGGAATTCCTATATAGGTGGGGCTTATAAATTGATCAAAGAGGCTTACTGTCATGGTCAGGTTCAGGAGTTTGTTTGGGGCTTTTCGGCGCTTTGCAGGGTTGGCTCATTAGGGAAAGTATGGGCAATTACTTTAGGGGGAAGAACAATTAGGAAGACTAGTCAAGAGAAAATTAGAATTGCAAATCAAGGTGCGGGGTTGAGCTGAGGCATGTCGTTAAGGGTGGTCGAGAATCACCAATCTTTAGCTTAAAAGGCTAATGCTGTTTTCTATTTAGCTTCTTAGCGAGGCGTCTTCAAATATTTGAGAGGATCAGTTTTCAAAATGTTCTAAAGGAACTGCTTCAACTACGATGGGTATAAAGCTATGGTTTGCCCCGCAAATCTCGGAGCATTGTCCAAAGAAAACGCCAGGGCGAGAGGCAATAAAGGCTGTTTGATTTAAGCGTCCAGGGACTGCATCTATTTTAATTCCGAGGGAAGGAACTGCTCATGAGTGAAGGACATCGTCAGCGGAGACTAGGATTCGAATGGGGGATTCCACGGGTACAATTATTCGATTATCGGCTTCTAGTAGACGAAATTCTCCTGGGTTTAGGTCTTGGGTGGGGACCATGTAAGCATCAAAGCCTAGGTCTTCATAGTCTGTATATTCGTAGCTTCAGTATCATTGGTGGCCTACAGCTTTGATAGTGAGAAGGGGGCTGTTGACTTCTTCTATAAGGTAAAGAATACGTAAGGAAGGAAGGGCAATTAAGATTAGGATAATTGCTGGGAGGACGGTTCAGATAATTTCGATTTCTTGAGAGTCAAGAATAAATTTGTTAGTTAGTTTAGTAGAGACCATTGCCACAATAATGTAAAGTACTAAAGTGCTAATAAGGAAGACGATCATTAAGGCATGATCATGAAAATGAAGAAGTTCTTCTATTACAGGTGAAGCTGCATCTTGAAATCCTAGCTGGGTGGGATGGGCCATTGGGAAAGAGACACGCGGGATTTTAACCCGCAATTCAGCCTCGACAAGGTTGTGTGATGTACTGTTTTACCAGCGTCTCATAAAGAAAATGACAGAGTGGCTATGTGGCTGGCTTGAAACCAGTTTATGGGGGTTCAACTCCTCCTTTTCTCGGTATTTTTAGTGGGACAAAACAAATGCGGGCTCTTCAAAAGTGTGGTAGGGAGGAGGGCATCCGTGTAGTCATTCTACATTGTTGGCTGATAGAGGAACGGCCAGGACTTCACGTTTAGCAGCAAATGCTTCTCAGATAATAAACAAAAACATAATGACTGCAACTAATGAGACTAGGGACCCGATGGAAGAAACAGTGTTTCAGAGGGTATAAGCGTCTGGGTAGTCTGAGTATCGTCGGGGCATTCCTGCTAAGCCCAGAAAATGTTGAGGGAAGAAAGTGAGATTAACACCTAAGAATATTATTCCAAAGTGAGCTTTCGTTCATGTGCTATGAAGAGAGTAACCTGAGAAAAGTGGGAATCAGTGTACAAAGCCGGCAAGAATTGCAAAAACGGCCCCCATAGATAAGACATAATGAAAGTGGGCAACTACATAGTAGGTATCATGTAAAACAATGTCAAGAGAGGAGTTGGCTAAAATAATACCAGTCAGACCCCCAACAGTGAAAAGAAAGATAAATCCAAGGGCCCATAAGAGAGGGGTCTCTCATTTAATAGAGCCTCCGTGTAAAGTGGCAAGTCAACTAAAGACTTTAACGCCTGTGGGAATAGCAATAATTATTGTGGCGGAGGTAAAATAAGCACGAGTGTCAACATCTATTCCTACTGTGAACATGTGGTGTGCTCATACGATGAAGCCTAGAAAGCCGATGGCTATTATAGCTCAGACTATACCCATGTGTCCAAAAGGTTCTTTTTTGCCGGAGTAGTATGCCACAATATGAGAGACCATTCCGAAGCCAGGGAGGATGAGAATGTAGACTTCGGGATGGCCGAAGAATCAGAAGAGGTGTTGATAAAGAATTGGGTCTCCTCCTCCTGCAGGATCAAAGAAGGTTGTGTTAAGATTTCGGTCCGTGAGAAGCATGGTGATGCCGGCAGCAAGAACAGGAAGAGAGAGGAGGAGAAGTACGGCTGTGATGAGCACAGATCAAACGAAAAGAGGGGTTTGGTACTGAGATATAGCAGGGGGTTTTATGTTGATAATGGTTGTAATAAAATTGATTGCCCCAAGAATTGAAGAAATTCCTGCTAAATGTAATGAGAAAATTGTCAGGTCTACAGAAGCTCCAGCGTGGGCCAAATTACCAGCAAGAGGGGGATAAACAGTTCATCCGGTACCGGCCCCCGCTTCTACACCAGAAGAGGCAAGGAGGAGCAAGAAAGAGGGAGGGAGAAGTCAAAAACTTATGTTATTTATTCGAGGAAAGGCTATATCGGGGGCCCCGATCATTAAGGGGATGAGTCAATTCCCGAAACCTCCAATTATAATTGGTATTACCATAAAGAAAATTATTACGAAAGCATGTGCTGTAACAATTACGTTGTAGATTTGGTCGTCGCCTAAAAGGGCTCCGGGTTGGCTTAGTTCGGCCCGAATTAATAAGCTCAGGCCTGTCCCGACCATTCCAGCTCAAGCACCAAATACTAGATAAAGGGTGCCAATGTCTTTGTGATTAGTCGAAAAGAATCATCGTGTGATGGCCACAGGTAGAAAGAGGAGTTTTGGTCCGTGAGCGAGCTCAAGGTGTTCAACACATAAGATTGCAAATCTTAAGAGGCAGATTAACCCCTGCTGGGGCTTTCCCTCGCCTATACTTGTTCGACAGGCGAGGGAAAGGTAGATAGATGTCCGGGGGCTTGAGTTTTTGTCGTAGCCTACGGGATTGAAACCACGATAGTAAAGTTTTAGCTTAATTAAAGTGTCTGTTTTGCACACAGAAGATGTGGGTTAGTGTCCTGCAAGTTTTATTGGTCGGCATAGGCTGGAGTAGGTAGGATGGCTGAGTAAGCGGTGGATTGTAATCCCATAGACAGAGGTTTAAGCCCTCTTCTTATCAAAGCTCCAAGGTGTCCAACACATAAGATTGCAAATCTTAAGAGGCAGATTAACCCCTGCTGGGGCTTTCCCTCGCCTATACTTGTTCGACAGGCGAGGGAAAGGTAGACGGATGCTCGCTGGTTTGAGCGCTTAGCTGTTAACTAAGAGTTTGTAGGATCGAAGCCTGCCTGTTTAGTAAAGTTTTAGTTTAATTAAAGTGTCGTTTTGTTTACGTAAGATGTGGGTTAATCGTTGTAAGTTCTCCAGAGACTGAGGGATTTTCACCTTCGCTTAGGGCTTTGAAGGCCCTTGGTCTTATGCTAGCCTAAGTCTCTTAAAGGGTTAGAAGGGCAGTTGTTGCGGGGGTTAGGGGAAGAAGAAGTAGGGTCATGATTGTTGTGATGGCAAGGGGTGTTGTTAGTTGTGTAGAGGGAAGACGTCAGGGGGTAGTCCCACTTGTGTTATTTGGGGCTATTGTGAGAGCTAGGGCATAGGAAAGACGAAGGTAAAAATATAGGCTGAGAAGTGCTGTTAGGGCAGCTAAGGTGGCAGTTGGGGCTAGGTCTTGTTTAGCTAGTTCTTGTAGGATTAGTCATTTAGGCATAAATCCTGAAAGTGGGGGTAGTCCTCCGAGGGATATAAGGATCAGAGGGGTTAAAGCTACGAGGGCTGGAATTTTTGTTGAAGAGATGGCGAGGGCGTTAATGTTGGTTGAATTATTAAGTTTGAATACAAGAAAGGTTGAAAAAGTTATGGTGATATAAATAAAAAGAGTAAGAAGGGTGAGAGAGGGAGAAAATTGAAGGACTAGAATTATTCACCCAAGATGAGCGATTGAAGAATAGCCTAAGATTTTTCGTAGCTGTGTTTGATTTAAGCCTCCTCAACCTCCGACAAGAGTTGAGGTAAGTCCTAATATGATTAGAAGCGTAGAGTTAGTAGGTTGAATTTGGATAATTAGTGCAAAAGGTGCTAATTTTTGTCAGGTAGATAAGATAAGTCCTGTGGTTAGGTCTAATCCTTGTAGAACTTCGGGCAATCATGAGTGTAGAGGGGCTAGGCCGATTTTCAAGGCTAGGGCCAAGGTAATCAGGGTGACAGGGAGGGGATGGGCTATTTGATGAATATCTCACTGACCGGTAAGTCATGCGTTGGTAATACTTGCAAAGAGTAATGTTGCAGCACCTGTTGCTTGTATGAGAAAATATTTAGTTGTAGCTTCTACGGCTCGAGGGTGGTGGTGTTGGGCTATTAGGGGGAGAATTGCAAGGGTGTTTATTTCGAGTCCTATTCAGGCAAGAAATCAGTGGGAGCTAGCAAATGTGATTGTAGTTCCTAGGCCTAAACCAAAAAATAGGGTGGCTAAGATGTAAGGATTCATTAGTAAAGGAAGGAGTTTAACCAACATATTTGGGGTATGGGCCCAAGAGCTTAATTAGCTGACTTTACT